AGGTAGCTACTATTTACACCGGAACGAATGGATATCTTGATGCGTTAGAAATTGGACAGGTAAAGAGATTTCTCGTTGGGTTACGTACCTACTTAACAAAGAATAAACCAAAATTCCAAGAAATTATATCTTCTACCAAGATATTCACCGAAGAAGCTGAAATCCTTTTGAGAGAAGCTATTCAGGAACAGATCGAACTCTTTCTACTTCAGGAACAAACATAAAGGTAAATGGATCGCTCTTATTCTATTCTTAATTTTTAGTACAAGAGAAATCTTTCTGATTCGAATCATTTCAAAAGGATAAAAGGTCCTTTTTAAAATAGAGTTCTTTTTTTCTATTCTCTATCTAGAATAGATAGATGGAAATAAATTGCGTCCAATAGGATTTGAACCTATACCAAAGGTTTAGAAGACCTCTGTCCTATCCATTAGACAATGGACGCCTTTCATTCCTATTTTCACATTTTTCTAAAAAAAAGATTAGACGGATTTAGGGAATAAAAGAAAAAGAAAGATGCATATTCAAATGGATAATGCATCGTTCTATCATATGAAGTTAAGGAATATATAGCGGGTAGCGGGAATCGAACCCGCATCGTTAGCTTGGAAGGCTAGGGGTTATAGTCGACGTTGGTTTATCATTTTAAACATCTCTAATTCAAAACCGAACATGATATTTTGGTTTCATTCGGCTCCTTTATGGAAGATTTATGTATTCCTACCAGAGAAAAAAATGAGATCCATAACATCTATGTTAGCTTTTTACGAATGCATCTAAAGCTACTCGCTTTATAGATGATCCCTCTAGAAGAGGGAGATTCTAGAAAATCTTTCTAGTCTAGTTACTTCGTTCCCTATTTCTACTCGTGGGATCCTAAGGAAAATAATTTTGTTTCTACCGAGCTGAAAAAAGAAGACGAGGGTTCTAGTAAACCAAAACCATCGTTTTCTAGCTATTTGGCTTCAATCTGCCTTTTCCAGCGCCAGCGAAAAAATTGAAGATTTAGTTACGATTGAAAGTTTTGTACTATGACCCATAGATCCTTTATTCATACTCATTCAATTGGAAGAATTGAACCAATCAAAAAATTATGCTTCTCGACTCCAGAATCCAATTTTTTATTAAAATTTTGCTGGATAGAAATCGTGAGAATTTATATTCTTTCCTCAAATATCCTATTGAGGGGTAAAGTATTAAATCTTTTTGAGAAATAAAGTTTTTTATTGGAATATGAAAAAAAAAAAAAAAAGAAAGACCCCTTAACTATTGAAGTTGTTAATAGAACGAATCACACTTTTACCACTAAACTATACCCGCTACATATTCATTATTGGATACGAATGGAATATTTGTCCAACAAAGTAATAAGACGCGGTCAGGATAGTATCAAATTACAAATTACAGCATTAACACGTATTTTGTTCCGCCGCGGCACGGACTTGAAAAAAAAAAGACTAGTAACTAGTACTATAAGATTACTATATTACTATATACTAGAATACTCTTACTAGAACACTAGAATAGATTAAGAGTAGATATAGAATCTTACTATTTCAATATAGAATATTCTATATTAATTTCGTTGGAACATTGGAACAAAAGAAGTACTGGCCCGGCCAGTACTTAACTAGGCCGGGGAAATAAAGCTTTTGTACAAAATAAAAGAAGTAAGGTATTCTTTCTATTGGAGAAATCCATTTCAAATCATTATCAAAAAAGAAGGAAAATCAAAATTGTTCTCAATCTTGACTTCATGTGTCATAACGTGTCATATCACATGAGAAATTGCCAATTGGCAATGGGGAGAGATGGCTGAGTGGACTAAAGCGTCGGATTGCTAATCCGTTGTATGAATTTTTCGTACCGAGGGTTCGAATCCCTCTCTCTCCGACTCCCTTGATAACTTGAAATTTTAGAATTGGAAGAAATTTCGTTCAATTTTTTTATGAATTTTTTATCTTTATCTAGTATCTATTTATTGATACATTTACCTATGAAAAAAAGAAAGGGAAAACTCAAAACAAATATCATCTCATCTCTTTTTTATTCTTCACGCCCAGGATTACGTCCCGGATCATTAGATAAGAATCCGAAGATGAAGAGAGAAACAAAGAATATTACTACTGTGTAGACGAAAAGTTTAAGAGTAAGCATTGCACAATCTCCAAGATAAGATCATTTATTTTAAGGAAATAGATCACCTATTTTACGACATACACTATACATTATTACATTATTTTGATATGACGCTCTAAAGATGAAAAAAGGAAGTTTTTTTAAATTCATTTTCACGAATTTCTTTCTAATATAATAAGATTCCTTTTTCTTCGTTACCAAAAATTTCTTGCCATATATATATAATTAGATATTGTATGATTGTATGGGATCTTATAAAGGAAAGGTCAGAACAAAATAAGAAATAAGCTGATTAAAAATTATTGCCCCTTTATAGAAATTCTATAGAAAATAGAAGATACTAGAATTTTGCTTTTTGAATCGAGGGTTCCTAATGTCAGACTTTTCTGATCTTATGGATTTTTATAATAAAAATCTCCTCTTTTTTATCAAAGAAATTAAGAATATGAATTGAATATAGATTTCTTTTTTATCGAAAACTTACAGCAGCTTGCCAAACAAAGGCTAATAGAAAAAAGAATAAAGGTATAACCGGCATAATTTCTACGATTGGATTGAAAAAGGCATAAGCCTCGGGCAATTTGGCGAAGAAAAAACTACTCGAATAAAGGGTAGAATTAAGACAGATACAGATGAAACTAAAGATATTAAACATAACAAACATTTTTTCTTGTTCTTAAAAATTAAAATGAAATGATAATAAATTACCAGATTTACCAGATTGGATTGAGTTTTTTTTTAGGGAAAAATAAAAAGGTAGAAAAAAAGAAATTCTGCTTTTCTTTGACTTCTACCCAATAAAGAATTCTTCCTTACATTCTCCAATCAAATGAGAATAAAAGAATTCTACTTTCATAGAATATCTTAATGAAATTCTATGTAATGATCAATTCATTTTTTTGATTCTATATCTATTGTGTTGAATCCTAGCGACAACATGTCCTAATGTCCTATATGTATTTTGGTATGTATTTTGGATGGTTATTGACGAAGAACAAATATTTCGCTTAAGTTTTTTTAGATAAAAGAAAAATGGGGCGTGGCCAAGCGGTAAGGCAACGGGTTTTGGTCCCGTTACTCGGAGGTTCGAATCCTTCCGTCCCAGATAATTTCCGTCAGAAACGAAAGATTCTTTTCTATTGAAATTTACAATTTCATGAAAAAATTTTCTGTGTAATATTGAATATAATGTTATCCAATCTGAATTAAAAAAATCTGAATAAAATAGATTAATCATAAAATATATCTATTTTTTAGATTCTTTATATTAATATTTTGTTATTAATAAAATCTTCAAATTCTATAAACTCTAGAATTCTATATTGAAATGAAAGAATGAAATATTTAGTTTAGTATATTATTTAGTTATAGTTAGTACAGTATTTACTTAAAGTAGCTAAAAATTTTTAGCTATTCATGGGGATTTCTTTTGAAGATGCAAATAAGTTTGTTTCAAACTAATTTGTAATTTTTTTTTTTTTCATATAAAGAAAATTAGAAAATTACATGAAAAAAAAAAAAATATATATATATATATGGGGTTCAATTAAGCGAAAGACTTTCCGGATAAATATCTATCTATCCATAGATAGATAAGTGTGGATTATTATGTACCGGTTCAGCCAATGGCTATTCATGATTCCATATTGAATCAATTGCATACGGTTCCAAATTCAAATAAAATTAGAGGATGTTATGGTAAAACTTCGTTTGAAACGATGTGGTAGAAAGCAACGTGCGACTTGAAGGACATGATTGGCTGTGGATTCTGACATCCACCGTTTTCTATGCGAATGAAGATGCTCTTGTCTCGACATAGTTTGTTCTGCTAGAAACCTAATTTCATTTGTCTTGGGTTGGTAAATAAAAAGACTAATGGTATAGCATATGATGGAGCTCGAGCAAAACTTATCGATTCATTTATCGGGAGAATAATCTAGGGTTAGTGACAATCAATAAGTTAGACCAACTTTGTAAATATCTCATCAAAAATCTATGATCAATCTAAATATAATTAGAAGAAAAATAGATATATAAACCTATTTCTAAATATATAGGCATATAAAGGGATAGATTCAAATTTGAACAAGTTTGAATGAAAGAAAAAAAGTAAAATTTTTCGAAATTTTAAAACTTTTTCGATAAAAAATGTATCACAAAGGAATCAATCTTTCGTATTATTTTTCCCTTTTCCATAGAAAAAACAAAAGGTATGTTGCTGCCTTTTTCAAAAAGAGTAAGGATCATCGAAGTAATGTCTAAACCCAATGATTTTACAAAGTGCAAAGCAAAGACAACGAATTCCGGAACAAGGAAACACTATTTTCACCTGTCTCAACAATTGGATCAGAATGAGTAAAAAAAATAGATCCAAAAGTAGACAAAAAAAGAGGTTAGAGACAGCTCAAAAAATTCTAAGGATTTCCTTTCGAATTCTTTAAAAACTACTTGAGTTAGGAGTACGAATGATATTTCTTTTTTCTGTAAAGAAGCAAAAAGGCTCAAATTTTAGTCTAATTCTTTATGGATCTACTTATCTTTTTATTTCTATCTATATAGATAGAAATTAGGAAATTAGAATCATTTTTTCTTGAGCCGTATGAGGAGAAAACCTCCTATACGTTTCTAAGGGGGGCAACTTTTATCTACATCTATCCCAATGAGTCATCTATCGAATCGTTGCAATTGATGTTCGATCCCGAAGAGAAGGAAGAGATCTTCGAAGAGTGGGTTTTTATGATCCGATAAATAATAAAACTTATTCAAATGTTCCTGCTATTTTATATTTCCTTGAAAAGGGCGCTCAACCCACAGGAACTGTTCATGATATTTTAAGGAAGGCAGAATTCTTTAAAGAAAGAATTTCGAGTTTCTTTTTACAAAAAAGAAAGGAAAAAAGTCATCAAAAAAAAAGGCAGGCTAATTAGTACCTATCTTTGTGTAATTCTTTATTCAAATTCCAAGTTTTTTCTTGTTCTATTAATACTTATCTTCTTTTTTTCTTGCTTCTTTTTGTGGAACCCCCCCCAAAAAAAGGGGGGGTAATCTTTCTTGTATTTGTATTGTACCTTTCTTTTTTTTCGCTCAAATTTCTTATTTCTTCTTTATGTTGTGCTAATCCAACACAAATTTCTATAGAATTTCTTGAAATTTGTTTTCTAAAAAGTACATTCATATTGACAATGGTGTCTCGAACAAATATAATTTGATCGTAGAGAAATAGATCTTTTTATCCCCACTCCCTATTGGTTCTTTTCTTCACTTTAGGAAAATAGAAGGGTTTGCTGGATTTCTTCTTTTTTTAGACAAATCTAAATATACAAAATGTATTTTCTTAGCGAAAATAAAAAAGAAATTGCGAAAATTGGGTGGTTTTTCAATTTTATCATTTTCTTTTGAATCTCTTTTTTATGATTTTCTGAACCTGATCCACTTGATATTTTGTTATTTAGATTTATTGCTAGTTCCATGTTTTGACGCAGTTTTGCAGTACAATTCCCTTATTTTTTTTGATCATATCTACACTTCATCTTTATCCGGGTTGCTAACTCAACGGTAGAGTACTCGGCTTTTAAGTGCGACTATGATCTTTTACACATTTGGATGAAGTAATTCGTCTAGACTCTTGGTAGAGTTTATAAGACCGCGACTGATCCTGAAAGGTAATGAATGGAAAAAAAAGCATGTCGTAAAAAGAATATAAAAAAGAAAAGAATAGTAGAATCATAGAAAAAGAAGAAATTAAATACTCATAATGGAACATCATAATTTGTTATGTTTATAACAATTTTGATGTTTAGTAAAGTCTTTGATAGGCGGGTCTAGTGAATAAATGGATAGAGCTTTATGGCTCCAATTTGAGTAAGACAAAAAAGCAACGAGCTTATCTTCTTAATTTGAATGATTACCCAATCTAATTACTAATTAGACGTTAAAAATAGATTAGTGCCTGATGTGGGAAAAGGTTTTCTTGTGAATTGTGAGTGGACCATTGATTCTTTTTTTTTAATCCTAATTATTCTTTAATATGGATTGGAGACGGATGTGTAGAAGAAATAGTATAGTGATAAAAAAAGAATTTTTTTTTTCCAAAGTCAAAAGAGTGATTGGGTTGCAAAAATAAAAGATTTTTACCCGTTTTACTTCTTTTTCTTAATTTTTTTTTTTTTATTCTAGTTAGATTAAAAAAGAAACCCAAAATGGATAGAAAGGGAAAGGAAAAAGATCTGTAGATTGGGCTCTCTGTCTCCGGGTTATATATTCTTTATTTGTTCTTACTTTTCTAGAATCTTTTACTTCTTAGATTACCATTACATGATTTACATCACAGTACAGTATATAGTAAAAGAATAAGATATTTTTCTAAAATTCTTATACAGAATAAGAAAAAAAATATAAAATTTATAAAGTAACAGTATAGACAGTGCAGAATCTATCTATCAATACTAGAAAGATTCTAGATTACTAGATTCTTAGAATTAGAAAATTTTAAGAGTATTTTAGTATAAGATAAAAAATAGATTATATAAAACATAAAATGTACACATGCGCCGTTTTGACCATATTGCACTATGTATCATTTCATAACACAAGAAGTGCCTCCCTTTTTTGGTTCCAGTAAAAATGTCTGTAAATGACAGAATTACAAAGATTTTTAGATTGAAAAAAGAAACATTTCGTCAACAAAACTTCCTATATCCGTTACTCCTTCAGGAGTCTATTTACTCACTTGCTCATGATCATAGCTTCAAGAGTTTTATTTTTTACGAACCTGTGGAAATTTTTGGTTATGACAAGAAATCTAGTTTAGTACTTGTGAAACGTTTAATTAATCGAATGTATCAACAGAAATCTTTGATTTCTTCGGTGAATTATTCTAACCAAAATGAGTTTTGGGGGCATAAGAATTATTTTTCTTCTCATTTTTCTTTTCAAATACTATCAGAAGGTTTTGGAGTCATTCTGGAAATTCCATTATCGTCGCAATTAGTATCCTCCCTTGAAGAAAAAAAAATACCAAAATCTCAGAATTTACGATCTATTCATTCAATATTTCCTTTTTTAGAGGATAAATTCTCACATTTAAATTCTGTGTCAGATCTACTAATACCCCATCCCATCCATCTGGAAATCTTGGTTCAAATCCTTCAATGCTGGATCAAAGATGTTCCTTCTTTGCATTTGTTGCGATTGATTTTCCATGAATATCATAATTTGAAGAGTATCATTACTTCAAAGAAATCCATTCACGTCTTTTCAAAAAGAAAGAAAATCTTTTTTTGGTTCCTACATAATTTTTATGTATATGAATGCGAATATCTATTTCTGTTTCTTCGTAAAAAGTCTTCTTATTTACGATCA